CGAAGGAATTGCACGTATAGAGATTCAAAAAAGAATCGATTTGATCCAAGTCATAATCTATATTGGATTCCCAAATTTATTAATAGAGGGCCGAACACGAGGAATCGAAGAATTACAGATAAATGTACAAAAGGAGTTTCATTCTGTGAACCGGAGACTCAACATTGCTATCACAAGAGTTGAAAAACCTTATGGACAACCTAATATTCTTGCAGAATATATAGCTTTACAATTAAAAAATAGAGTTTCATTTCGAAAGGCAATGAAAAAAGCTATTGAATTAACTGAACAAACGGATACAAAAGGAATTCAAGTGCAAATCGCAGGGCGTATCGACGGAAAAGAAATTGCACGTGTCGAATGGATCAGAGAGGGTAGGGTTCCTCTACAAACAATTCGCGCTAAAATTGATCATTGTTCCTATACAATTCGAACTATCTATGGAGTATTAGGCATAAAAATTTGGATATTTGTAGACGAGAAATAATGGACCCTCATTTGTCTTGCCATTCTGTCCAGTGATTTAACAAAAAAAAAAATGAAAACAGTTTGTCATTTTTTTTCGTTAAATCAAACAAAAATGAGCAATTCTAATTCTATAAGGTTGAATAAAAATTTGATTGACCATTTAGTATAATTGCTATGCTTAGTGTGTGACTCGTTAGTTTTTTTTTAGAGTTTATAGTTGGGATTCAAAAAAAAAATTGACCGACCCCCACTATGAACTTACTAACTATATAAACTAATAACCAACTTATTGCTTCGTATTGTCGAGATTCCAAGAAACAGTCACTATATGACTGAATCGATCATATAGTTGTAGCAACTGAAATTTTTTCATAAAAAAAAATAGAAATCTGATTATAGGTTGCGAAACAAAAATAAAGGGATGCGAATAAATGGAAGGATGATAGAAAGAGAGAACAAAAGTATCAATGATATATGATTCCAATATGTATGGTCTATGAATTATCTTACAAAAGGCAGTGTGATAAAGCATCAATACTGATATAAATAATAAAGATAAAGAGCCTCGGGTTAATAGAAACTAAGGAGATTGACTCGGGAACGAATTTTGTCGGGGGCTCCATTGCAGAGTTTGGACCTAACCATTAACGAAGAGGCTATGGGAACGACAGAACCTGTGATTGCATAGGATTCTATTGAAAACGAATCCTAATGATTCATTGGGTGGGATGGCGGAACGAACCAAGAACAAATTGATTTATTCTAAAAGGTCATGGATTGACCCTACGAATGAAGCAGAAAAGAGTCAATATTCGCCCGCGAAACCTTTAGTTTTAGTTATTGAATTACAATATTTTGGCGCGATTCGATAGGAAAAAAAAAAATAAGGATTCGTTATGTTATAAAATAAAAAGCATTCTATAAATATAAATAAATATAAATATATATAAAATAAATATACATATAAATATACAAAAAAAATATACACGTCCGGTTGTATAGCTGATCTGGTATATACAGCTTACTCTTACTAAATACTATATATAACATATAACAATACTATATAACATAAATAACATAACAAATTAAATATCAATAAATCCCATTACATTACTAAGTGTATTGTGTATTATTTATTAAATACATGTGTATCTGTAGTAATATTAATGAATCGTTTCATTCGCGAGGAGCCGGATGAGAAGAAACTCTCATGTCCGATTCTGCAGTAGAGATGGAATTAAATTAAGAAACAACCATCAACTATAACCCCAAAAGAACCAAATTTCGTAAACAACATAGAGGAAGAATGAAGGGAATATCTTGTCGAGGCAATCATATTAGTTTCGGCAGATACGCTCTTCAGGCACTTGAACCCGCTTGGATCACGGCTAGACAAATAGAAGCAGGACGAAGAGCAATGACACGATATGCGCGTCGTGGCGGAAAAATATGGGTACGTATATTTCCCGACAAACCTGTTACAGTAAGACCTGCGGAAACACGTATGGGTTCGGGGAAGGGAGCCCCCGAATATTGGGTATCTGTTATTAAACCGGGTCGAATACTTTATGAAATGGGCGGAGTATCAGAAACTGTAGCCAGAGCAGCTATTGAAATAGCTGCGTGCAAGATGCCTATACGAACTCAATTCGTTATTGCGGGATAGGGATGTATAAATAAAAGGGGTATTGATGATGAAAAAATATAGGTTTATTTATTTCTGGACAGACAATATTTCTTTTTTTCCTTTATCCTTTGCAGTGAAATAACAGATTAAAATAAAAATGATATGATTCAACCTCAGACCCTTTTGAATGTAGCGGATAATAGCGGAGCTCGAAAATTGATGTGTATTCGAATCATAGGAGCTGGTAATCAACGATATGCTCATATTGGTGACGTTGTTGTTGCCGTAATCAAAGAAGCAGTACCAAATATGCCTCTAGAAAGATCAGAAGTAATTAGGGCTGTAATTGTACGTACATGTAAAGAACTCAAACGTGACAACGGTATGATAATACGATATGATGACAATGCCGCGGTTGTTATTGATCAAGAAGGAAATCCAAAAGGAACTCGAGTTTTTGGTGCGATCGCTCGGGAATTGAGACAGTTGAATTTTACTAAAATAGTTTCATTAGCTCCCGAGGTATTATAAATACTAGTAGATTAGACTATGATATAGTGATATAATGGGGTATCTGAAATAGGTCAATTAGTGGATTGTGTATCACGCATATACTTTTAATTAATATTAATTAATATAATTATTTTAATAATTAAAAAAAAAACATGTTGATTATATCAAAATTAGGGGGTACCAATAATTATAGTTCGTCATGGGTAAGGATACTATTGCCGATATAATAACTTCTATAAGAAATGCTGACATAGATAAAAAAGGAACGGTTCGAATAGCATCTACTAATATTACCGAAAACATTGTAAAAATACTTCTACGAGAAGGTTTTATTGAAAACGTTCGGAAACATCAGGAAAGTAACAAATATTTCTTGGTTTTAACCCTGCGACATAGAAGGACTAGAAAGGGAATATATAGAACCATTTTAAAACGTATCAGCCGACCCGGTCTACGAATCTATTCCAACTATCAACAAATTCCTAAGATTTTAGGTGGAATGGGGATTGTAATTCTTTCCACTTCTCGAGGTATAATGACAGATCGAGAAGCTCGACTAGAAAAAATTGGGGGAGAAATTTTGTGTTATATATGGTGATCCTCACCCCCTGTTATCCTAATTTTATCTCTAACTTCCCATCTATTTGTGAAATAGAAAATAACCCTTCCTCCATTAGTTGATACTTCAAGGGGGTTACCTAGAATAGAATGAAAGAACAAAAATTGATTCATGAAGGTTTAATTACTGAATCACTTCCCAACGGCATGTTCCGGGTCCGTTTAGATAATGAGGATCTAATTCTAGGTTATGTTTCAGGGAAGATACGGCGCAGTTTTATACGGATACTACCAGGAGATAGAGTAAAAATCGAAGTAAGTCGTTATGATTCAACCAGGGGACGTATAATTTATAGAATTCGCAACAAAGATTCGAACGATTAGGTGATTTTTTTAAACATTCCTTTCGTGGGGATACAATTTTAAGTTAATAAAAAATCAAGAAACTTATTTTTTCCAAGGAATAGATTCAGAATTAAGGTAAGGAATGAGAAATATGAAAATAAGGGCTTCTGTTCGTAAAATTTGTGAAAAATGTCGACTGATCCGTAGGCGCGGACGGATTATAGTGATTTGTTCCAATCCGAGACACAAACAGAGACAAGGGTAATCTTTCTAAAAAAGAACTTTTTAAAAGAAGGACCCGTGTAAAAAGAAAGAATCTGTTTTAACATGAAATGGATATCTCCGTATCTTTCTGTATATTTCTGACTCATATTTATGAGATGATAAAATATGACAAAACCTATACCAAGAATTGGTTCACGTAAGAATGGGCGTATTGGTTCACGTAAAAATGGACGTAGAATACCAAAAGGAGTTATTCATGTTCAAGCAAGTTTCAACAATACCATTATAACTGTTACAGATGTACGAGGTCGGGTAGTTTCTTGGGCCTCCGCGGGTACTTCCGGATTCAAGGGCACAAGAAGAGGGACACCCTATGCTGCTCAAGCAGCAGCAGTCAATGCTATTCGCACAGTAGTTGATCAGGGTATGCAACGGGCAGAAGTTATGATAAAAGGCCCTGGTCTCGGAAGAGATGCAGCATTACGAGCCATTCGTAGAAGTGGTATACTATTAAGTTTCGTGCGCGATGTAACACCTATGCCACATAATGGATGTCGACCCCCTAAAAAAAGACGTGTGTAGAAATAAGAATTAAACAGATTTCAAGAGAAATAAATGATTCAATGATCTGATCAAATAATAATATTAGTATGGTTCGAGAGGAAGTAGCAGGGTCCACTCGAACACTACAGTGGAAGTGTGTTGAATCAAGAATAGACAGTAAGCGTCTTTATTATGGTCGTTTCATTCTGTCCCCGCTTATGAAAGGTCAAGCCGATACCATAGGTATTGCCATGCGAAGGGCTTTACTTGGAGAAATAGAGGGAACATGTATCACACGCGCAAAATCTGAGAAGGTACCACATGAATATTCCACAATAGTAGGTATTAAGGAATCAGTCCACGAAATTTTAATAAATTTGAAAGAAATTGTATTGAGAAGTACTCTATATGGAGTTAGAGACGCATCCATTTGCGTCAGGGGTCCTAGATACGTAACCGCTCAAGATATCATCTTACCACCTTCTGTGGAAATAGTTGACACGACACAGCATATAGCTAACCTGACGGAACCAATTGATTTGTGTATTGGATTACAAATCAATAGAGATCGCGGATATCGTACGAAACCCACAAATAACTCTCAAGATGGAAGTTACCCTATAGATGCCGTATCCATGCCTGTTCGAAATGCAAATCATAGTATTCATTCTTATGGGAATGGGAATGAAAAACAAGAGATACTTTTTCTAGAAATATGGAC